AGATTTTTAATTGATTGAATTTTAGAATAAATTTTTAAAACTGTTTTGTAAAATGCCAAAAAAAATCGTCGCAGTTGTAAAATTAGCTTTACGTGCTGGTAAAGCGACACCTGCACCTCCTGTAGGACCTGCGTTAGGTCAGCATGGTGTAAATATAGCTTTATTCTGTAAAGAATATAATGCACGTACAGCAGACAAAGGTGATCTTATAATACCAGTGGAAATTTCTGTTTATGAAGATCGAAGTTTTTCATTTATATTAAAGACACCACCAGCTTCTGTATTATTAAAAGTAAATCTACAAATAAATAAAGGATCTTCAAAACCAAACAAAATAAAGGTAGGGTCGATTACACGAAAAGGTTTAGAAGAAGTAGCGCGTATAAAATTACCTGACTTAAATACAGATAATATTGATGCAGCTATAAAAATAATAGAAGGAACAGCTAAGAATATGGGTATTACTATCCAAGATTCTTAAGGAGAGAAGTTATGCGACTTACATCGAAAAGGTATAAAGAAGCGAAAAGTTTAGTTCAAGAAAAACTTTTTTCTATTGAAGATGCGATTGAAATACTAAAGAAAACCGCTACGGCAAAATTTACTGAATCAACAGAAGTTCATTTTTGTTTAAATTTAAATCCTAAATATGCCGATCAACAATTACGAGCAACTGTTGTTTTACCACATGGAACAGGAAAAAATATAAAAGTTGTAGCTATTGTTAGTCCCGATAGTGGATTAACTGCTGATGGCATAGGAGCTGAAAAAATCGGATCCGAGGACTTAATTGAGCAAATTAACCAAGGTTATACAGATTTTGATGTTTTAATTGCAGAACCGGATATGATGCCGAAAATTGCTAAATTAGGCCGTGTATTAGGACCTAAAGGATTGATGCCTTCACCTAAAGCCGGAACTGTAACAAAAGATGTAAAATCTGCTGTTCAAGAATTCAAGCGTGGAAAATTAGAATATCGAGTTGATAAAACTGGAATAGTACATATTAATTTTGGAAAAGCTAATTTTAGTCCTGAACAGTTAAAAGACAATTTACTTACTGTTTACAAATCAATTTTACAAAACAAACCTAGTGGCGTAAAAGGAAAATACCTAAAACGTATGTATATTTGTAGTACTATGGGTCCATCAATTGAACTTGATTATTCACTAATTTAATTTTTAATAAATTTTATTTAAGCTTACCTCATTCAAACGTTAACAAAAAAATTTACTAAAATGTCAAAAACTGATCAAATTCTTGAAGATTTAAAAAGCCTTACATTAGTTGAAGTATCTGATCTTGTAGAGAAATTAGAGAAAACATTTAATATTGATGCTTCACAAGCTGCTGGTTTTGTAGTTGGTGCTCCAGTTGCAGCAGCAGGCCCGGCTCAACCAGCAGAAGAAGCAAAGACTGAATTTGATATTATTTTAGCTGAAGTACCAGCAGCAGATAAAAAACTTGGTGTATTAAAAGTTGTTAGAACAATAACAGGTTTAGGTTTAAAAGAAGCTAAAGATTTAGTAGAATCTGCACCAAAACCGATTAAGGAAAAAGCATCGAAAACTGAAGCTGACGATATTAAGAAACAGATCGAAGAAGCTGGTGGTAAAATTACATTAAAATAAACAAATTATAAGACTCTACCCTTTTTAAAGGGTAGAAGTCAATTTTTTAACTTAAAACTTTTTAGAATAAACCTAAAGTAACAGCTTTATTAATTGGTAAGCAAGCACCAATCCCTAACCAGATAGAAACAAACGTTCCAAGTAAGAATACAGCAGAAGCAAGAGGTCTTCTGAAAGGATTTTGGAAATTATTGATATTTTCAATAAAAGGTACAAGTAATAAACCTGCTGGTACTGATGCCATGGATAATACACCAAGTAATTTGTTAGGTAAAACTCGTAATAAATTGAAAGTAGGGAAGAAATACCATTCTGGAAGAATTTCTAATGGTGTAGCAAATGGATCAGCTTTTTCACCAATTGCTGAAGGCTCAAGAATAGATAAGCCAATTACAAGTGAAAATGTTCCAAGTATAACAACAGGGAAGATATATAAAAGATCATTTGGCCATGCAGGTTCACCATAATAATTATGTCCCATACCTTTGGCTAATTTTGCTCGTAAAACTGGATTAGTTAAATCAGGTTTTTTTATAACAGACATTGTTTTTTCTCCTTATTTTATTTATGATTAAAAGGTCGATAGCACTTATCTTATTATTAAAGTGGACCAGAAATTCCTTGTTTACGAATCATTAAAAAATGCATTAGCATTAATACTGCAGCAATTAAAGGTAAAACAAAAGTATGAAGACTATAAAATCTTGTTAATGTTCCTTGTCCTACACTTACACCACCACGTAGTAATTCAACAAGTGGAGATCCTATTACAGGAATTGCTTCAGGTACACCTGTTACAATTTTACAAGCCCAATATCCAACTTGGTCCCAAGGTAATGAATACCCAGTTACACCGAAAGAAACTGTTACAACAGCTAAGATAACACCTGTTATCCATGTTAATTCTCTAGGTTTTTTGAACCCACCTGTTAGATATACACGGAAAACGTGAAGAATCATCATTAAAACCATCATACTAGCAGACCAACGATGAATTGATCTTATAAGCCATCCAAAATTAACATCTGTCATTAAGTATTCAACAGATGAAAATGCTTCTGTTACTGTTGGTCTATAGTAAAATGTCATTGCAAAACCTGTTGCAACTTGAATAAGGAAACATGTTAAAGTGATTCCGCCAAAGCAATAAAAAATATTTACATGTGGTGGAACATACTTACTTGTAATGTCATCTGCTATTGCTTGAATTTCTAGTCTTTCTTCAAACCAATCGTAAACTTTTCCCATAAATGTTTTTTTCTATTCAATAACACAATTAAACCTAAAATTTTTTAATATTTATTCAACAAAATTTTTCCAAATATATAAGGAAAAGACTCTTGTTGAACCTGTAATATTTTTTTCTTTACCAGCAAATTCAATTTTATCTGTATCAAACACTTGATAAATTGTTTTTTGATTTACGGATTCTTTTTGATTATAGCCTATTTTTGTCATAGGAAAAATTTTAAGTCCTTTTAAGAAAAGTGTACTTAAAATTAAGTCATATGGTGTTATGCTAATTAAACTTTTGTATGTAAAAGTATCTGTTTGACCCATTAAGCGTGAAGCTAAACGGAAACAAGCACGATTTACAATATTTTTAATACTTCTAGCATTTGCAAAAAGTGGTAATTGTCGCCTTAAATCTAAATATTTAAGAAAAACCTCTTCTGCATAAAAACTCATTTTATATTGACGCTCTTCGAATAGTTTTTTAGCTATTGTTAAAAGTTCATTACGAGTGTAATCTGGGAAATCAATATGATGAGCTACACGAGAAGATAACCCAGGATTTGAACGATAAAATACTTTCATAGGTTCACTGTAACCAGCAAATATAAGTACTAAATCTGTTCTCTTATTTTCCATTACTTGTAAAAGCATTTCAATAGCTTCACCACCATAATCTTTTTCATTATTTGGTTTATAAAGATAATAGGCTTCATCTATTAACAATACTCCGCCCATTGACTTTTCTAATACATCTTTTGTTTTGGGAGCAGTTTGGCCTACAAACTGAGCAACAAGGTCATCTCTACTTGCGACTACAAGATGTCCTCTTGTTAAATAACCAAGGTTTTGTAAAAGTTCTGCCATACGTGAAGCAATGGTACTCTTTCCTGTTCCAGGACTACCTGTAAATGACATGTGTAAACCTGGATAGTATTTACTTAATCCAAAATCTTGTCTAACTTTGTCCATAAACAAGATTGCTGTAATTTCTTTTATACGAGTTTTTACAGAATTCAAACCTATTAAATCTTCATCAAGTTTTTGTAAACTTTCATTAATTTTATAAGTTTTTTTTAACTCTTGTATATCTATTTTTTTTGGATCTTTCACAGTTGACGATAGATTTGAACTTAGTATAATCCATTCATTAAAAGAAATAACTTTATTTAATTTATTTTCATTTTGCATGATTGCACAAGTTACTTTTAAATTTTTAGAATCCGCAATTCTAGGGTGTTTTTACGATTTTTTTAATAATGTTTAATAAAATGTTTAGAGACTAAGTAAATATAACCTAGACTCGTTGATGTTAAACTATTTATAGTAAGGCTTTGTAGCTCAGTGGTTAGAGCAGGGGACTCATAAGCCCAAGGTCGCAGGTTCAAGTCCAGCCAAAGCCAAAGCAAATATTTTACAAGATGGAGAGATGGCTGAGTGGTCGAAAGCGGCAGATTGCTAATCTGTTGTACAGATTTATTTGTACCGAGGGTTCGAATCCCTTTCTCTCCTAATTTAAAAATTCTTTCAAATATAATTAATACATGATATAACAATAATTAATTATAAAAAATTTTTCTGGGATTGTAGCTTAATCGGTTAGAGTACCGCCCTGTCACGGCGGAAGTTGCGGGTTCGAGTCCCGTCAGTCCCGCTCGTACAAGGTAATATTAATATCTAGATATTACTTTCTGTTCCAATCAATTTAACAACTGAAGTCAGTTTTTCACTTTGTTGTATTTTTAATGTAGCTTCATCCATTACATCTTCAAAAAGCTTTTCTTCATCTTCTTGTGATCTAACTGTTTTAATTTTTTCAATATATTTAGGTGTATTTAATAAATTTTCCATTTCTTCACGTATTAATTCAACAACTGAAGAATTTTGATTAAGTTTACTTGCTGGTAACAATAATCGTATAGGCTTCGCTTCTGCTAATAAACTTCTAATTTCGTATCCTTCAAGAGTTTCTTTTTGAATTATTTGATTAACAAGTTTATCTAACAACGAACGATTATCTTGAATTATTGATAGCGCTTCATTGTATGCATGTTCAATATGTAAACGTACCATTGTATCAATTAATGTTGTTAGTTCTTCTGAATAGCTTTGTGATGAATTTCTCATGAAAGCATCTCTTGGTTGTGTATCCTCTAATGCAACAGGACCCAGCGGAGACATTCCATATTCTGTTACAATTTGTCTTGCTAACATTGTTGCACGTTGTATATCATCAACTGCAATTGTTGTAACTTCAGCTTTTCCAAAAACTACTTCTTCAGCAGCTCGACCAGCTAAAAGACTAACTAATCTTGTTAAAAGCTGATTTCTTGAGTACATTGTTTCTTCACTTGGTACGAAAGTTGTTGATGATTTTGTACGGCCTCGTGGTATTAAAGATACCATTTCCACTGGATCATGATATTCTAATAAAGATGCAGTTAGAGCATGACCAACTTCATGATAAGCTAATATACGTTTATAACGATTTTCCTCCATTGGTGGTCTTGGTATACCTCCAGTTACTTTGTCTAAAGCTTCATTTAATCTTTTAGTTGTTATTGCTTTTTCATTATAACGTGCTGTTAAAATAGCTGCTTCGTTCATAACATTAGCTAAATCAGCTCCAGAAAATCCAGGCGTACGCTTTGCAATAGTTTGTATTTCTACATCTTTATCTAATTTTTTATCTTTTGCATGAACTTTTAAAATAGCCAGTCTAGCTTTTGCATCAGGAAAGCCAACTACTAATTGTCGGTCAAATCTTCCAGGTCGTAAAAGTGCTGAATCTAAAATATCAACTCGATTAGTTGCAGCAATAACAATTACTCCATTATTAGTTTCAAAACCATCCATTTCAGTTAATAGTTGGTTTAATGTTTGTTCTCGTTCATCATTTCCACCCCCAACACCAAATCCTCTTTGTCGACCAACTGCATCAATTTCATCGATAAATATTATACAAGGTGTTTTTGCTTTTGCTCTTCTAAAAAGATCTCGAATTCTTGAAGCTCCGATACCTACAAATAACTCAACAAATTCTGAAGCAGAACAACTAAAAAATGGTACCTTTGCTTCACCTGCAATCGCTTTAGCTAATAAAGTTTTACCTGTACCCGGTGGACCAGATAATAAAACGCCTTTAGGGATTTTTGCACCTACGCGAGTATAACGTTCAGGTTTCTTTAAGAAAGTTACAATTTCTTGAAATTCTTCTTTGATCTCATCTATACCTGCTATATCGTCAAATGTAACACCCGTCACAGGAACACTATCATAGCGAGCACGAGTTTGGAAGAATTGTCTAAAACCAAATGGATTAAATGGATTATTCATTCCTCCAGAATTATTTCTTCTATTGTTATTTGATCTATCTGTAATCCTATTAACAATAAAATATAATCCAAATATTAATCCAAAGAAAATAGAAACAGTAAAGAAATTTACTGAAAATAATTCAAAAGCTTTTGCAGATGGTTCAACTGCATGTACGTCAAAATTTATAGATGAATCTTTTAATTTTCTTATAAGTTTTACATCTTTGTTAGGTACATTTACACCAATTCTTTGTAGTCTATAGCCCGATTCAGGAGTAGCAGCCTCAACTACAGCAAATTTAGAATTATTATAAAAATCGACTTTTTTAACCCAACCATTGTCAATGTATTCTAAAAACCTTCCATACGTTATTATAGAAGTTGGTGCTATATTAGTCTCTTTTATAGTTTCTAATGCTATTAAATTAGTCGGACCACCAATAAACAGTCCATTCATAAAAACCTCCTAGGAAATAAAGTGAAAGTTGTTGAAATTTTTAAACCATTAAAGTTTAAAAATTTCATAAAAAGTAATTTATATATATAATTTATTATATACTTCTTTTAAAATTAATTAAATTTTTTTTTTTAATTACAAATTATTGAGTATTCTGTATTTTTTTATTTTTTTAATTTATTATAGTTGATGATTTAAATATGATGGGAAAAATGTAAAATGGTACAAAAAGGGTCAGTAGTTAGAATTTTACGTAAAGAATCGTATTGGTATAATGAATCGGGAACTGTTGTCGTAGTTGACCAAGGAAAAGTTAGATATCCTGTTTTAGTAAGGTTTAACAAAGTTAATTATGTAGGTACAAATACAAACAACTTTGCTCTTCATGAAGTTGAAGAAGTAAAACCGAAAAAGTCTTAAGCCGAAAACTAAAATAAATAATTATAAAGTTGATTTAAAATTTCACTATATGAAATTTTAAATCAACTTTTTACAATTAAACGAAAGTATTTATTTAATTTAAATAAAACTTATTTTTATCGTGATAAAGCACTCCAATCTACATCAACATCATTTAGAATAAGTGATGAATTATAGATTTGAAGAATAATTAGTAGAAAAACTAAAAATAATGCCATTACAAGTCCCATGAAAGGCGTACTTCCCCAACCTGGACCTACTTTCCCATATTCTGAGTTTAACGGTCTTAAGATTGCTCCTAGTTTTGTCTTAAAAGCCATTTATAATTACTCCTTTTTGAATGACAACTAAAACATTTATATTGATTTATTAAATTGAATAAAAGTTATAATATAGTTAGGAGAGGTTACTAAAAAACATAAATGTTAATTTTAACTTACTCCAAAACGAATAAAACTTAATACTTCAAATTTAACTCAAATATGACAATTGAAAATGTAGATTCATCTTTGCTTTTGGTAACATTCTTAGAATGTTTACTACTTGGAATAGTAGCTTATGCAATATATGTTGCGTTTGGCCCTCCAGCCCAAGAATTGCGTGATCCTTTTGAGGAACATGAAGATTAAATCTGTGAAATATTTATAAGTGTGTCAAATAAAATATTGACACACTTATTTATTTATTTACTGATAATACGTGGTGGTTCACGGAAGAAAACAGCAAAGAATAGAACCATTAAAGTTCCAATAAGCAAAAACGTATAAACTAGCGCTTCCATTTTTTACTCCCTTTTTAAATAACACCTTGTCGTTTTGTAGTTTCATCACCAAGTTTTTGGAATACACCAAATTCAACTTGTTCTGTAATACTAGCATCAATACCAGTGAATACATCACGGAATAATGTTCTTGCTCCATGCCATAAATGACCAAGGAAGAATATAAGAGCAAAATTAGCATGGCCAAAAGTATACCATCCACGAGGACTACTTCTGAATACTCCATCAGATTCTAAACTAGTTCTGTCAAACTCAAATACTTCTCCTAATTGAGCTTTACGAGCATATTTTTTAACTGTAGGCGCATCTTTAAATGTTTGGCCATTAAGCTTACCACCATAGAAGCTTACGTTAACACCAACTTGTTCAATACTATATTTTGATTCTGCTCGACGGAACGGAATATCTGCACGAACAATTCCATCTTTATCTAGAAGAATAACTGGGAATGTTTCAAAGAATGCAGGCATACGTCGAACTGTTAATTCACGACCTTCACGATCTGTGAACACAGGATGACCTAACCATGCTTCTGCAATACCATCTCCTTTATTCATTGGACCAGCACGGAATAAACCACCCTTAGCTGGGTTATTTCCAATATAATCAAAGAATGCTAGTTTGTCAGGTATACGAGACCAAGCTTGAGATTTATTTAATCCTTCTGCTACAGAATTTTCTACTCTTCTTTCAATTTCTTGTTGGAAGTAACCACTATCCCATTGATAACGTGTTGGACCAAAAAGTTCAATTGGTGTAGTTGCAGATCCGTACCACATTGTTCCAGAAGTAACAAATGCTGCGAAGAATACTGCTGCAATACTACTAGATAATACTGTTTCAATATTACCCATTCTTAATCCACGGTATAAACGTTGTGGTGGTCTAACAATAATATGGAAGAATCCAGCAAGTATACCAAATGTACCTGCAGCGATATGGTGTGCTGCAACACCACCTGGATTAAATGGATTAAAACCTTCAGGTCCCCAAGCTGGAGCTACACCTTGTACTTTTCCTGTTAATCCATATGGATCAGAAACCCAGATACCAGGTCCAAAGAATCCTGTTACATGGAATGCACCAAATCCTAAACATAAAATACCTGATAGGAATAGATGAATACCAAAAACTTTGGGTAAATCTAATGAGATTTCATCTGATCTTTCAATGTTAAATACATCTAAGTCCCAATAAACCCAATGCCAAATTGCTGCAAGGAATAATAAACCTGATAGAACGATGTGAGTTAAAGCAACACCTTCAAAACTCCATAAACCTGGGTTAGAAACGCTTTCGCCTGTAATACTCCAGCCACCCCATGAATCTGTAACACCAAGTCGCGTCATAAAAGGCATAACAAACATACCTTGTCGCCACATTGGGTTTAAAATAGGGTCTGATGGGTCAAATATCGCAAGTTCGTATAAAGCCATTGAACCTGCCCATCCAGAAACTAGGGCTGTATGCATAATATGAACTGCAAGTAATCGTCCAGGATCATTTAGGACAACTGTATGGACACGATACCAAGGTAACGCCATTCTTTTTAGCCTCCGTAATTAAGATTTGACTTTCTTGAAAAATATAGTTTTATAGTTTACAAACTGTTTATTAAAAAAAATAAACTTATTTAATTATAATTATTATCTCGTAAAAAATTTCTAAAAGTCTTTACTAAATTCCAAAACTCTGTATAATCAGAAACGAAAGAGGATCAAAAAGATCAAGAATTTTAGAAAAATATAAAAAAGAGAAGTAAAAAATGGCAACATACAAAGTTAAACTGGTTTATCCGACAGATGCTGAAGACCAAAATCGTTTTATCGATTGTGATGATGATGAATACATTCTAGATGCAGCTGAAGAAAATGGATTCGAATTACCTTACTCTTGCAGATCAGGTTCTTGTTCAACATGTGCTGGTCGAGTTGTTGGTGGTACAATTGACCAATCAGAACAATCTTTCTTAGAAGATGATCAAATTTCTGAAGGTTTTGTTTTAACTTGTGTTGCTTATCCTACATCAGATTGTGAAATTTTAACAAATCAAGAGGACGAGCTTTACTAAAAAATATGGCGTTTTTTTAAACGCCATATTTTTTCAAATTATTTAATTTATTTGATTAAAGAATATTGAAATATCAACTCCTGGAGGGAAAGATATATTACTTAGTAAATTTATATAATTCTTTTTTGGTACTTCAATATCAAAGATCCATTTATGTCTTCTAATTTCAAACTGTTCTTGTGAATCTTTATCGATATGAGGCGAACGCAATAAAGAATAATATCGTTTCTTTACTGGAAGTCTTACTGGCCCTTTTAAAACAGTTTGACCGCTATAAACTTCATCTAATTTTTTAAGTTCTTTTTCCAGTAACAAGCTACTTATTCTTAAAACACGAGAATTGTAGGCTTTTAGTCGTATACGGAAACTTATTTGTGGGTTTTTTGTCATAAAGAATTTTCTGACCTTTTAAAAAAAGGGTTTTACTCTAAAATTTTAGATACTACACCAGCACCAATAGTACGTCCACCTTCACGAATTGCAAAACGCATTCCAGCTTCGATAGCAATTGGAGAAATTAGTTCAGCTGTCATTTTGATACGGTCGCCAGGAATAACCATTTCTGCTGCTGCACCATCATCTGAAGTAAAACCTGTTATGTTACCTGTAACATCAGTTGTTCGCACATAAAATTGTGGTCTATAACCAGCTAAGAATGGTGTATGTCTACCACCTTCTTCTTTTTTAAGTACATAAACTTCTGCCTCAAAACGTTTGTGAGGTTTGATAGTACCTGGTTTTGCAAGAACCATACCACGTTGAATATCTGTTTTTTGCACCCCTCGAAGTAATATACCAACGTTATCACCAGCAAATCCTTCATCTAATGTTTTTTGGAACATTTCTAGACCAGTTACTGTTGTAGATTTAGTTTCTTGAATACCTACGATTTCAATAGTTTCACCTACTTTTACTTTACCACGTTCGATTCTTCCAGTAGCTACTGTCCCACGACCTGTGATAGAGAAAACATCTTCAACTGCCATTAAAAAAGTTTTATCTACATCACGTTCTGGTGTTGGAATATAGCTGTCAACAGCATCCATTAATTCAAAAATTTTATCTACCCATTTATTTTCTCCACGTTTAGTAACGCTACTTGAAGTAACTGCTTCTAAAGCTAATAGCGCTGAACCTGAAATAAAAGGTATTTCATCACCAGGGAAATCATAAGTTTCAAGTAATTCTCTAACTTCTAATTCAACTAACTCAAGAAGCTCTTGGTCATCAACTTGGTCAGCTTTATTTAAAAATACTACTATATGTGGTACACCAACTTGTTTTGCTAATAAAATATGTTCTCTAGTTTGTGGCATTGGTCCATCAGCAGCTGATACTACTAGAATAGCACCATCCATTTGTGCAGCACCTGTAATCATATTTTTTACATAGTCAGCATGGCCTGGGCAATCAACATGAGCGTAATGTCGATTTTCTGTTTCATATTCTACATGTGCTGTATTAATCGTAATACCTCTCGCTTTCTCTTCTGGAGCAGCATCGATTTCATCATATTTTTTAGCTTTAGCTTTTCCTAGTAAAGATAAAACACTTGTAATTGCAGCAGTTAAAGTTGTTTTACCATGATCAACATGACCAATTGTTCCAATATTAACATGTGGTTTATTACGTTCAAATTTTTCACGAGCCATTTTTATTATTCCTTTTTTTATTAAATTTCAAATATGAATACTAAAATTAAGAAGAACTTATTTTTTAGATTTAAAAAAACTAAAGGCTTTATTTGCTTCAGCCATTTTATGAACTTCCTCTTTACGACGAATTGAATTTCCAATTCCTTTTGAAGCATCCATTAATTCTCGAGCTAGTTTAAATGACATATTTTTTCCTGATCTATCTCGAGAGTATTTTAATAACCATTTTAAGGCTAAATTTGTTGCACGAAGTCGTTTAACTTCGATTGGAACTTGATAAGTTGCACCACCAATTCTCTTTGGTTTTAATTCTACAACAGGGCTAACATTTTGAACAGCTTTTTCTAATGTTATTAAACCTTCTAAATTTGTTTTTTGTTTTATATAGTCTAAAGCTGTGTATACTATTCGTTCAGCAAGTTGTTTTTTACCACTCTTAATAACACGTAAACTTAATAAACTTACTAAGTAACTTTTATATACCGGATCAGGTCCTGGTAGACGTTTTTTAATTCTTTTTCGTCTTGACATTTTATTTATTTTATTTGATATTATTATGCTTTAAAACTTTTATTATTTTGCAGCTTTAGGTTTGCGAGCACCATATTTTGAACGACCTTGCATTCGTTTTGTTACTCCAATTGTATCTAATGCACCACGTATAACACGATAACGAACACCAGGTAAATCTTTTACACGTCCTCCACGAATTAATACGACAGAATGCTCTTGTAAGTTATGCCCTTCCCCAGGAATATGAGCAGTTATTTCAAATCCTGAAGTTAAACGTATTCTGGCTACTTTTCTCATTGCTGAGTTAGGTTTTTTAGGTGTTACAATATAAACTCTAGTACATACCCCACGTCTTTGTGGACATGCCTTTAAAGCACCAGATTTACTTTTTTTCTTTACAATTTGTCTTTCATTTCGAATTAGCTGTTGAACCGTTGGCATAATTTAATTATTAGTCTCCTCTGATTCCATATTATATTTCTTTAAAAATCGTTCAACACGACCTTCAGTATCAATAATTTTTTGTGATCCAGTAAAAAATGGGTGATTTCCTGACCATATATCTACATGTAACTCAGGTTTTGTAGATGAGACTGTCATAATCGATTGACCATCGCAATAAACTTTTGTTTTTACGAACCACTTAGGATGAATATTTTTTTTTATCATAATTTTTAACGTTTTGAGAATTGTGATGCTTTACGAGCTTTCTTAAGGCCATATTTTTTACGTTCTTTAACTCGTGTATCACGACTTAATAAACCAAGACTTCTTAATTTTACTCGTTTATCAGAGTCTAATTTAGAAATTGCTTTAGAAATTGCTAGTCTAATCGCATCAATTTGACCCAGCAAACCACCACCTGATACGATAATATTCATATCATATGAGTTTTCAGCTTCAAAAATTTGTAACGGCATTACACAACTATTTAAAGCTTGAGAACTAAATTGAAAATATTCTACTCCAGGTTTTTGATTTATGATAATTTGACCATTACCCGGTGCTATTTGAACAAATGCGCTAGCACTTTTTCGACGTCCTACGCCGTTAGTTAATGTATTGTTTTTATTTCCTGATGTCATAATTTTTTAAATATCGAATATCATTTGTTTTGGTTTTTGTGCCTTATGTGGGTGTATAGAACCACTATAGACTTTTAATCTTTTTGGTAAATTAGATTTTGCAAAACCATTTGGTAACATTCTTTTAACAGCTAATTCAATTACCCTGTTAGGAAACTTTTCAAGTAATACAGCTAAAGATTTTGTTTTTAGCTCACCAGGCTTTCCTGTATGAGTATAATAAAACTTTTGAGTTAATTTATTTCCAGTAAAACGAATTTTTTCAGCATTTATTACTATAACATGAACTTTGCTATCAAACCCAGGTGTATATGAATTTTGATATTTTCCTTGGATCAGATTTGCTATCTGAGTAGATAAACGACCAAGAGTTTGATCTGTTGCATCTACGACAAACCAACTTCTTTCGTTATATTTTCCTGATGGGATGTATGTAGTATTCATAAGTTTTTAAATAAACTCTATATTTTTTGTTAAAAATAGAGCTAAGGATTAATTTTTTATAAAGGTAAAAAATATGGTATGGCTTCCCATCTCATATTTTTATGAATATTAAGAGAAAATCCAAATAAATTCAAAGAATTTTCAATTAATTTTATATCAGTTTGCTTTAAACCTATACGTTTTAGAAATTCTATAGGAACGATTAAAAGATTATTTATATTTACAAAACCTTCTCGTCTCAAAAGGACTTCTAAATCTATTGGTAAATAAAGATGTTTTATATCAAGTTTTGATAAAATTTCTAATTCGTGTAACCTTAGAACTTTCTCTCGATCTTTTAACCTGTGTGCTGATTCAGCAACTTTTTCTAAAGATAATAAGATATTTTTTTCACAGGCAAAAACATGTGGAAGAGGCTCAAAAACGGCTAATGTCTCACGAAGTTCTTGAGTTGCCAATTTTACAACAGTTGAAGGTTCAATAGCTCCTCTACTAATTACAACAAATCTTATAAATTCTTCTGTTTCACTTACACCTCTTTTTACTAAATCCTCATATTCTGTAACAGAAGAATTTGTAGTTTGAACAATTTCAAACCCACATGATTGGATCGCCGAGTAAATAGGATCTACGATTACTATATCAAAAGGCAACTTTTGAGGAGCACCCAGTTTTATTTTACTATCTTTTAGATTATTTGTTGAGTTTTCTAATTTAATATTTTTGATTACTTCTGTAGAAGAATTACTTGAACTATTTTGCAAATTACTTACTTTTGTTTGAAGATTTATTTGTTTTAGTTGCGTATTTTTAACAAAATTAGATACATCATTAGTTGATAATTGATCTATACTTAATTCGCGATTTTTTATGTAATTCTTGTAGTTAAAATTAATCGGAGATATAGGATTTACATACTCATTAAAATTATTTGAGCCAGGAGAATTAATCATTACACATAAATCTAATGTATAAGATTCATTCACTGAACATATATATTGAAAAGGATTAACGACTTCTAATCCCTTTTCTAATTTTAAATCTTGAGCGGTAATTATTGCTGGGCCTTTTTTGCGTATTCGGCCAATCCCTATATAAGGTAAAAATGTTGATTTAATATGAATTCTTTGAAGATTTAATGATAATTCAAAAAGATCTTCACGTATACAATTTCCATCATTAAAATTACCACAAGCAGTTGTTATTGCAAGTGTTTTTTTCATTGATAACATTGTACGTCTTAAAGCTGAACCCACAGTCGTTCCCATACTTTTTTTAAAGGGACCTATTCGAAACTGAAAAGATATATGCCCTGTTCTTTTGTCTAAAGTGCGTTTTTCAATTTCGATTACAAATCTGCGTTTTTCTGATTTCATGATTAATTTTTTCTTTAGAAAATTTTTTAAAAGAATGTTATTTTAGATACGTCTTCTTTTAGGAGCACGACATCCGTTATGTGGAACACCTGTTTTATCTTCAATTGATATAATTTCTAATCCTGTTGCATGAATTCCTTTAATAGCAATTTCACGACCATTTCCAGGTCCATTCAAAATTACACCAACTTTTTTAATACCTAATTTTAATGCTTTAGCGCTGGCATTTTTGGCTGCCATTTGAGCAGCATATTGAGTTTTTTTACGACTACCTTTAAAACCACTACTTCCTGCTGAAGCCCACGTTAAAACATTACCTTTTGGGTCTGTAATTGAAATAATTGTATTATTAAAAGTTGAATGAATACAGGCAAAGCCTAGTGATACATTTATTTTTCGCTTTCCTTTAGTTAGCTTTTGATTCATAGGTTATAATCTTTAATATAATGTTTGATAGTAAGTTTAAAATAGAAACTTTCTAAAATTTACTTATTACGTCGACCTGCTGTTTTCTTTCTTGTTTGTGCATTTGTTTTTGTACGTTGTCCACGTAAAGGTAAACCTTGGATATGTCTACGTCCACGATAGCAATTTATTTCAACTAAACGTTTTATATTTAATGCAACCAATCTTTTTAAATCACTTTCAGTTGTATAATTTTTTTCAATAAGTTCTCGTAATTTACTTACTTCTTTATCGTTTAAAGCTCTTGTTTTTGTTTCTGGATCAATTTCTAAAGAAGTTAAAATTTCTTGTGATCTAGTTCTCCCAATCCCATAAATATAAGTTAGAGCAATTTTTATTGATTTTGTATCGGGCAAATCAACACCAGCTATTCTTATCATAATATTTTTTTTATCTGTTTGAATTATTAAAATTAACCCTGTCTTTGTTTATGCTTTTTATTGCTACAAATAACTCTAATTTTACCAGCTCTTTTAATAAGTCTACATTTTTCACAAATTTTTTTTACTGATGGTCTTACTTTCATTTTTGAATTCCTTTTTTTTAATTTTTATTTAATTACTTCTTTTCAGTCCTAGATCAAAAAGTCGATTTTCGAGATCGATCATAGTACCAAATAATAATAATAATGAGCTTAGGTTAGCTTTTAATCCTAAACTAGGATAGTACAAATCTAGAACCTCAGAAAAAACTACTAATAAAGCCAACATTAATCCAGCTGATAAATAAGTACGTTTTAGTTGATCTTCTAGATAGTTTTGTGTTTCTTGACCTGGTGATTTACGTAAAATAGTCATATTCATAGTTAAAAGTTCTTTTGCTACTTTATCACTATCTACTTGTAACTTGGAACAATAATAACTAAAAATGATAATTAATAAGAAACGCACTAATCCTATAATTGTAGAAATCAACAAAGGATTATTGTTTATAATACTAATTTGATTAAATCCTAACTGAAGTAATCTTACGAGTGATTCAGCTGAAATAAGAGCCATAATTGCTCCAGGATTAACTGCAAATGGTAGTATACTTGGTTTCGATTGTTCTGAATATGATTGTTTTGAAGATAGAATTGGAAATTCAATTGTTGATTTTGAAATAAATGTACTAAATCCAGCAACAGTTAAAACAAAAACAACAAAAAAAAGTTTTGGTAGAATATCTAAATTACTAACTTCTGAAATTAGCCGAATGACATCATCAATAACACTTGTAAAAGTTAAGACCACAACTGATCCACTTAATGAAAATGTTTCTGATAACCATTCACTAATCCAAATCATAATTAACCCACCAGTAATTAGGGCTAATCCCAAAATAATTTTACTTATTAAGGTGTAACTATACATTACTGGAGCAAGATTCTTAACTTGGCTTATACTAACAAGTATTGCAAGAAAAATACTAACTAATTTTATTTGTTTTTGAATTTTTTGATATTTTTCAAAATCGTCATCATCAGTTTTTGGTTTAAAACTATTAAATACTTGTACTAAAAGTGATGCTTGAACTAAAGGTAAAATTCCTAAAGCTAGAATACTCGGTCTATTAGAGGGAGGTAACAATGAGTAGTCAATTTCAGGAAGTGGAATTTTTGATAAAAAACGTAAAAATGCACCAACAATAAATAAAAACAGTACTCGTTTTTGTGTTGAAAATCTAAGATTTTCTGTTGAAAATAAATTGGTTATCATGAGTATTGACCGTTTGTACAAATACAACGTTAACCTTGTTTTGTTTTACGAATGTTTTTGTTCTGTTGATTATTTTGCGATTGGCTTGTTTCTGATTTTTTTAGTTCTGTAACGTTTGGAAGAGATTTTCGACCAGTTAAATGTTCTAGGTTTAATCCTCGTAATTTAGCAGTTGTTGTTATAAAACTTAAGTTACTTAGAGCAAGAAGAGTTGCTCGAGCATTATTTATCTTATTTTTAGATCTAAGTTGTTTTGCTAAAATATTTTTAATTCCAGCTAATTCTAAAACTGTTCTTCCAGCACCACCTGCAATAACTCCTGAACCTGGTGCAGCAGGTCGTAACATAACATGAGCCGCACCATATACGGCTTCACTCTTATGCGGAATCGTCTTTGTACGTGTAATAGCTATTTGAACACGATTTTGTATAGCTTTGTATTGGCCTTTTTTAATAGCATTTAAAACTTCACCAGCTTTACCAATTCCAATACCTACAATTCCTTTTTGATTTCCAGCTACAACTAATGCTCTAAAACTTAAAGTTTTCCCCCCTTTCCCAACTTTACAAACACGTCTTATTTCGACAACTTTATGAATAATACCTTTTTGATTTTCACTTTTCATGATTTTTTATTTCCTTTTTTGTTACAAAGGTATTAGAATTGTAATCCTACTTCTCTAGCACCTTCTGCAAATGCTTTTATGCGACCATGATAACGCTTAAATCTTCTATCAAATACAACTTTCACAAGATTATTTTTTAATAAAGCTTTTCCAAGCTTTTCTCCGACAAGACGTGCTGCTTTACAATTTTGGCCAGTTGTAATTAAGGGTTTAATAGATGGATCAAGTGTTGAACAAGCAAATAAAGTTTTTTGACTCTGATCATCTATCACTTGTGCATAAAAATGGCGATTTGATCTAAAAACAGCAAGACGAGGCTGTTCAGGATTTCCTTTAATTTTCTTCATACTATTTGCTAGATTTTCCTACTTTTAGTTGAATTACTTCACCTTTATATAAAATACCTTTCCCTTTATAAGGCTCTGGTGGTTTAACTGCACGAATTTGTTGAGATATCAAACCTACTTTTTCTTTATCAACACCTGTAACTTTAATAGTTGTGTTATTTTCAACTGCTAATTCAATACCTACTGGTGCTTCTATTCGTACGGGATGTGTATAACCAACCGATAAATTTAAAGCTTTTTTATCTATATTCGCTTTATATCCTACACCTTTTAATTCTAAAAATTTTGTGAAACCTTTTGATGTTCCAATTACCATATTAGAAACTAAAGATCTGAAAAGACCATGAATTTCTCGGGAAGTCATAGAATCATCTTTTCTTGCAATTTGTAACGAACTACTTTCGTTTTCTATAATATTTAAACACGAAGGAATTGATCGTTGTATTTCACCTTTAGGGCCTTTAACTGAAATTGTATCGGGAGTTAATTTAACAGTAACTCCTGTTGGTATTTTAATGATTTGTTTACCTATTCTCGACATTTTAATTTTCCTTAGTCTATTACCATATGTAGAATAAAAGTTCCCCACCAATTCCTAATTCTTTTGCCTTTTGGTTTGTCATAATCCCCTTTGAAGTTGATAAAATGGCAAGACCTTGACCACCTAAAATCATAGGTATTTGATTGCTTTTTACGTAAACTCGTAAACCAGGTTTACTAACTCTTTTTAAACCACGAATAATTGGGCTATTAGGATTTGTCGAATATTTTAAATATACAAAAATATATTGACGTCCATCTTTTAAAACGGTTTCATATTGTCTTATTAATCCTTCTGCCCGTAATAATTTTATTAATTGGTAATTTATACGAGTTGAATTAATCTTAACAATTTTATGACCTACAAGATTCCCATTTCTTAATCGGGTTAACATGTCAGAAATTGTATCATTTGTCATATTTTTTATCCTTTAATATAATTTTTTAAACGGAAACCCAAACTCTTGTAAAAGTATTCGGCCTTCTTCCGGTGTTTCAGCTGTAGTAACAATAGATATGTTATAACCTCTTAATTGATCAATCATGTTGTAATCAATTTCAGGAAAAACTAATTGCTCACGAAGTCCTAAATTATAGTTCCCGTGTTCATCAAAGCTATCGGGATTTAAACCACGAAAATCTCTAATTCTTGGAAAAACTAAGTTAATCAATTTTTCTAAAAATGCATACATAAAATCATTGCGAAGTGTAACAGTAACACCTAACTCCATTCCTTCCCGTGTTTTAAAACCAGCAATCGATTTTTTTGCTTTAGTAACAATAGGTTGTTGACCTGTTATTAATCTAACTTCTTCTATTGTTTTTTGTAAAATAGTTTTATTTTGTGCAGCTAAACCTAAACCTCGGTTAATTTGAATTTTAACTAGTTTTGGAATCTGGTGTTCATTTTTATACTTAAATTTTTCTTTTAAATTTGATTTTATACGAGTTTGATAAATCTTTTTATATTCATGAGTCATAACTTATACTAAGAAGTTTTTTAATATTTTGTTGTAAACGTTTATACAACTTCGAAAGCTAATGATGCTATTTTTACAAAATTTTTTTCTCTTATTTCACGGGCAACTGGGCCAAAAACTCTTGTTCCTCGTGGATTATTATCTAAATTTATAATTACTGCAGCATTATCATCAAAGCGAACAGGCATTCCATCAGCTCTTTGGATAGGTTGACGTGTTCTTACTATAACTGCTCGAACAATATCCGATCTTTTAACCGGCATATTTGGTACAGCTTCTTTAACAACACCTATGATAATATCACCAACTCTTCCATAACGTCGATTACTACCCAAAATTCGAATACACATTAATTTTTTTGCACCTGTATTATCTACTACACTAAGGTAAGTTTGTGGTTGTATCATATTTATCTAACTAACCTCCTGATTTGACGTTACTAATATTTTTTCTAAACGCCAACTTTTATTTTTACTCAAAGGTCGGGTTTGTGTCATTACAACTTTATCACCTAACTTTGCAATATTTTCTTCATCATGCACGAGATAGCGTTTTGTTTTAACAACTGTTTTTGCATAACGTGGGTGACGAAACTTATTTTCTACAATTACCACTATCGTCTTTTGCATTTTTGTACTTACTACGATACCTATTTTTTCTGTAAGACCCATAATAAAATTTTTAATTTTTTAATTTAGTTTAGAAGTTAATCTACTAAAAGATAGACTATTTTCCTTCATTAAGTGTCTTTAATTGAAGAAGTCTACGTTTTGTCATTAGTTGAGATATTTGATGTTTTGTATGTGTAATTAAGTGAGGTGAAAATCTAGAAAAATTTGCCTTTTGAATCCTTAAAAAAAGAAGTTCTTTTTTTGCTTTTAGAATTTGATTATCAATTTCTATTAAATCAATATCTTTTAATGTTTCAAATTTTGGTAAACTCATAATTTTATTGTACTTCCTTTGCGCTAATTAATTTTGTTTTAATTGGCAATTTATAAGCAGCCATTTTAAGTGCATGTAACGCTACACTCTCTGGAACTCCCGCAAGTTCAAAAAGTACTTTTCCAGGTTTTACAACAGATACCCAATATTGAGGCGCACCTTTACCCGAACCCATTCGAGATTCTTCGGCACGAGCTGTGATCGGTTTGTCTGGGAAAACCATTATCCAAAGTTTTCCTCCACGTTTTGTATAACGTGTAATAGTTCTTCTTGTTGCTTCAATTTGTCTAGCTGTTAACCAAACTGGTTCTTGTGCTTGTAAACCATAATCACCAAACGCTAAAGGTTTTTTTTGGATTGTTTTTCCTCGTAAACGACCCCTTTGTTGTTTACGAAATTTTGTTCTTTTTGGACTTAACATAATATAATTTTTGTCTTTAATTAAAAATTAAAATTTCTGAATTTTAATACTAAAATAACTTGAAATTTTCTATCCTTTACAAATCCAAATCTTTAACCCTAAAGTACCATAAATAGTTTCAGCTCGGGCTGTTGAATAATCAAGTTTAGCTTGTAAAGTATGTAATGGTACTTTACCTTCCCTAACCCATTCTGTTCTAGCAATTTCAGCACCATTAAGTCTACCTGAAACTTGTATTTTAATACCTTTTTGTCGAGGATCTAATTTGGCTTGCTTAGCACCTTTTTTAAAATCAGTTAATGTAGTACGTATTGCTCTTCTAAAAGGCATACGCTTTTCTAATTTTTTTGCAACTGATTGTAATAAGAAGTTAGGTTCAATAAGTGGGCTTTCTACTTTTTTTAATACGATAACAATATTTCTTTTGCTTAACTCTTTACCTAAAAATTTTGAAAGTCTAATCTGATAAGGTATTGTTTTAAGATCTGAAATTAAGAGCTCAGGATTAACACAGAATATAGTTAGTTGAACTTGGTCTCGTGTTGGTGGATAACTAATAACTATATTAGTTCTATCTGTAATTTCATCTAACTGTTTTTTACTTATTTCCTTTAATAAGTTTGTCCAAATACTTCTTAATTCATCAGTAGATTTAAGTTGGTTAGCATATTCTGAAAAATCTGCGTACCATTTTGTTTTATGTTCTTGAGTAATTCCTAAACGAAAACCCAGAGGATGAACTTTCTGACCCAAAATACGTCTCCTTTTATATTATTTAAGAATTTTATTATGTTTTATTTAGTCAATAAAACAGGTAAAAAATTACCGTCAATGTCACTTTCAAATCTTGAAAATTTTGAACGTACTATAATGCAAATATGCGATGTCCTCTTTTTAATAGGATACATTCTTCCTTTAGCACGTGGCCTAATTCTTTTAAGAATTGGTCCTTGTTCTACAAACGCCTTTTCTATTTCAAGATAAGAACGTGGTACTGCATAATTATTTAAAGCATTTGCTGCAGCTGATTTTAAAACTTTTGCAACAGGATGACATGCTCTATAAGGTAAAAAGCGGAGTAAAATTAAAGCTTCCTCATATGAACAGCCTTGAATTTGATTAAGAACTCTTCTTACTTTTAAAGGTGACATTCTAATCATTCTTGCTTTTGCCTTTGCGACTAAAGCAGGTTGTCTTTCCTTTCTTTTCCTTACAGCCCGTTGGGATAATGTCTTTAGACTTGGTCTAGGCCCAAGATTCATGGTTATCTCCTAATTTTTTATAATGTTTTTAACTTATTTGTTTTTCAAAGCAGAAAATAAAAACTTTATAATTTATTTGCGTTTTGCTTTTCTATCATTGGTTTTTAATTTTTTATGAGACCGGAATGTACGAGTTGGTACAAACTCTCCTAAACGATGGCCGATTAATTGGTCACTAATAAAAATAGGAACATGTTGACGCCCATTATAGACTGCTATAGTAAATCCCACCATGCTAGGTAAAATTACAGAAGCTCGCGACCAAGTTTTAATCGTATCATTTTTTCCAGTTTTTTTTAACTGATCAATTTTTTTTAATAGATGATACGCAACAAATGGAACTTTTTTTGTCGATCTAATCATAACGAAAATTTTTTGTTTACTTTATTCTGAATTATGGTCGTTTACGAATAATAAAAATTGAAGTAGCTTTTTTCTTACTTCGTGTTTTTACGCCTAATGCAGGTTTACCCCAAGGTGTACACGGATGTTTTCTACCAATTGGAGAACGACCTTCACCACCTCCATGTGGATGATCACAAGCGTTCATTACAACGCCTCGAACAGTAGGTCGTTTACCTAACCATCTTGTACGCCCCGCTTTACCTAAAGTTAAATTCATATGTGATGAATTTCCAACTCTTCCTATAGTAGCGTAACAAGATTTTGGAACTAACCTAACTTCTTTTGATGGTAATTTTAAAGTTACGTAGTCACCTTCTTTAGCAAGAATTTTTGCGGAACTTCCTGCAGATCTTGCAATTTGTCCACCTTTATTAGGTAGTAATTCAACATTATGAACTTCGTAACCTAAAGGAATATTTTCCAAAGGTAATGAATTTCCAATATTTAAACTTGAATTAGGACCAGATTCAATAGAATTACCCACTTGAAGGGATTCTGGATGTAAAATATAACGTTTTTCACCATCATTATATTGAACTAATGCGATTCGTGCGTTACGATTTGGATCATATTCTATACTAAGAATATTTCCTAAAAGATTTCGCTTGTTACGTTTAAAGTCAATTAATCTATAACGTTTTTTGTGGCCTCCACCTCTATGGCGAATAGTAATTCTACCTTGATTATTTCTACCCTTTACAGAGTGAAATTTTAAAATTAACGATTTATTTGGTTTACTAGTCGTTATTTCTTTAAAATCAGGTCGAACAGCATGACGGGTAGCTGGCGTATAAGCTTTAAAAAATTTAATTCCCATACTTTTTTAAATTCCTAAACTTGTTTTTTCCATTCCAAAGAAATCTAAAGTGAACTCAGGAGCTAACTTTAACATTGCTTTTTTATATGTAGGTAAATAACCTGTAAACTGTCTACGACGTTTTAGTTTTTTTGGTTTCATTAAAGTATTGACTTTAATTACTTTTACATTGAAAGCATATTCAAAAGCAGCTTTAATTGTTTGTTTATCGGCTTTTGGATCTACTATAAAAGTGTAATAATTCTTTAAAAAAGGATTACTTGCTTTTTCAGTCGCTAAAGGATATTTGAGTATATCAATCCATTTGGCTTCTTCAGTTTTTTGATTCCTCTGAACTTGATCAATTAATTTTTTTCTGTTTGACATAATCTCGAGTTTTTTTAAATCTATCGTGCTATTCGTTTCCAGCATAGATCTTTACGAGTTAAATTGTAAGAAGAATATGCTGTCATAAATATATAATTTGAACGAAGTAAATGATTAATATTTATTTCTGTATCTTTAACTAAATTTAGATTATCAATATTTTTTATACCTTGTAAGAATAAAGTTTTTTCTAATAACTTAAATTCACGACTACTTACAATAATTGTTAGTTTTTTATTGCCGATTAAATTTTCTGATTTAATATTATTTTTTTCTAATACTTCACTAATAACTTGTTTCGCATATTTAGTTTTACCAGGATAAAAAGAGTTTTTATCGAAACTTGAATTTTTTGAAGCATCAATTAAGCTAATAGGAACAATACTGTTTTGTTTTTCAAACAAAATAGTACGAAAAGCTTGATCATATTCAAGATTATTTAATTTTGGGTTGTACATTATTGGTTTAGGACCAAAACAAACACCACCCCCTCGCCATAAAGGAGATCTTATTGATCCAGCTCGTGCTCTTCCACGACCTTTTTGGGGCCATGGTTTTCTACCACCTCCACTTACTTCTGATTTAGTTTTAGTAGATGCATTTTTAATCCATTTAGCTTTTCTATATATTGTGAAAGCTTTATGAATCAAATAATCTGGGTTTGTTTTTGTAAATCTTAATGGACAATCTAACCTACGAAGAATAAATTCTTTTTCAACAGGTGAACTTGATGTAATCCAATAATTTGGAATATTAATATTATTTTTATTCATAACATATTTAACGGGTTGATTAGATTTATGATATGCATGGGATAAGATTGACTAAATTACCTGGTTTACCTGGAATAGAACCTTTTACTAATAATAAATTTTCATCTTGGTCTACTCGTAAAACAGTTAATCTTTTCGTTGTTATTTGTTTTCCACCCATACGACCTGCCATACGTTTACCAGGATAAACACGACCGGGTGTACTTCCAGCCCCAATTGAACCAGGTGCTCGATGATTTTTTGAACCATGTGTCATAGGGCCACGTCCAAAATTATATTTTTTAACAGTACCCGCAAAGCCTTTGCCTATTGTTTTACCTTTAATATCAACCTGTTGAACTGTTAAAAAGTTTGTGATATCAAACTTTTGGCCTAGTTCAAAATCTTCTGGTCTAGTAACATGATATTCTTTTAGATAATCACAAGTTACAGTTCCAGATTTTTTAAAGTGGCCTCCTAAAGCTTTTGTTGATTTTAGCTTCTTTAAACCGTGTTTGTTATTTTGAGATATATCAAATCCAAGTTGTATTGCATTATAACCGTCACTATCAATTGTTTTTATCTGCGTCACTGTACAAGGACCGATTTTTATAAGAGTTACTGGTATACATGCATTTTTTTCATCAAAGATTTGAGTCATTCCAACCTTAATGCCAAGACTTCCTATAGACACAACAAATCTTCCTTATTAAGAAATTTACTAAATAATTTTTTGTTTAAACAATTATCTTTTGTTTATGTAAAAATTTTAGATTATTATTAATTAAATGTCTATAAACATATACTATTACCATAATTAGACTAAAAATTAAAAAAAAAATCATACTTATATTATAAAACTTATAATTTCATTTGAAATTTAATTCATTTTTAATTTACATCTTAAGGATACTTCGAAAATTTTAGATAATACTTAAAAAAAAAAATGGCAAAAGTAGTCGGTATTGACCTTGGAACAACAAATTCAGTTGTTGCTGTTGTTCAAGCAGGAACACCAACCGTAATACCAAATGCAGAAGGTTTCAGAACAACTCCATCTATTGTTGGATATGCATTAAAAACTAAAGAACTTATTGTTGGAGCAATGGCAAAACGCCAAGCTGTTATTAATCCTGAAAACACTTTCTATTCTGTTAAAAGATTTATTGGTTCTAAAGCAAATGAAATTGCAGAAGAATCTAAGCAAGTTTCGTATAAAGTAACAGAAGATGAAAAACAAAATGTCAAAATTTATTGTCCTGTCTTAGATAAATATTTTAGTCCCGAAGAAATATCTTCACAAGTTCTAAGAAAACTTACAGATGATGCTAGTAAATTTCTTAATGAACCTGTAACAAAAGCAGTAATTACAGTGCCAGCTTATTTCAATGATTCTCAACGTCAAGCAACAAAAGATTCTGGAAAAATTGCTGGATTAGAAGTTCTAAGAATCATAAATGAGCCAACTGCTGCTGCATTAGCTTATGGATTAGACAAGAAAACTAATGAAACAATTTTAATTTTTGACCTTGGTGGTGGTACTTTTGATGTTTCTATTTTAGAAGTTGGAGATGGAGTATTTGAAGTTTTAGCTACAGCCGGCGACACGCATCTCGGTGGTGATGATTTTGATTCCGTTATAATGAAGCATATTTTGTCAGATTTTGAAGCGAAAGAAGGTATAAAATTAAATTCTTCAAATCAAAACGATAAACAAGCGTTACAACGAATCTTAGAGGCTGCGGAGAAAGCAAAAATTGAATTATCTCAACTTTCTGAAACAAATATAAGTCTTCCTTATTTAGTAGTTACAGAAACAGGACCAAAACATATTGACATGAATTTAACACGTGCTAAGTTTAATGAATTATGCGCAGGTTTAATTCAACGTTGTGAATATCCTGTTCAAACATCAATGAATGATGCTAACTTAGGTCCAAATAATATAAATGAAGTAATTCTTGTAGGTGGTTCAACGCGAATTCCTGCAATTCAAGAATTAGTTCAAAAATTAACCTTTAAAAAACCAAATTTAACAGTAAACCCTGATGAAGTTGTTGCTGTTGGTGCTGCTATTAATGGTGCTGTTTTAGCAGGTGAAATAAAAGATGTACTTCTACTAGACGTAACTCCACTTTCTTTAGGTGTTGAGACAATAGGTGGCTTAATGACAAGAATGATCGAGCGAAATACAACAATTCCTGCAACAAAAACAGAAATTTTCTCGACAGCAGAAGACAATCAACCTAAAGTAGACATTCATGTTTTACAAGGAGAAAGATTATTAGCATCTGATAATAAAAGTCTTGGTCATTTTGAATTAGGTAATATTTCCGCAGCACCAAGAGGTGTACCACAAATTGAAGTTACATTTGATATAGATGCGGATGGTATTTTATCAGTCCGAGCACGAGATAAAGTTACTGGCCAAACTCAATCTATAACAATTCAAAATGCTTCTACATTAGATAGAACAGAAGTTGATAAATTAGTAGAAGAAGCAACGAAAAATGCAGAATTAGATCAACAAAGAAAGCAAAAAATTGAAATTAAAAACAGAGCAGAGATGATATTATATCAAGCAGAAAAGAAACTAAATGAAGCAAATAATGGATTCTCTTCTGATGAAAAAGATAAAATCCAAGGTTTAATTAATAGTATTAAAGAATCTCAAAATTCAGAAAATTACCAAGAACTGGACGAAAAAATTAAACAATTGGAACAAGAATTAGCTAGTATTAAAACAAATTAATATTAAATTGTTTAGCAGTTTTAAACTGCTAAACAAAAACTCCAATTTTTTGCTTTTAATTTTGATCAAAATTACTTACAATAAAAGCATATATAAATAAAGCCCAAATAGCTCAGTTGGTAGAGCAATGGACTGAAGATCCGTGTGTCGCCAGTTCGAGTCTGGCTTTGGGCACCACTTCTATGGCGGTATCGCCAAGCGGTAAGGCAGTGGATTGCAAATCCTCTATCCCCAGTTCAAATCTGGGTACCGCCTTGAAAAACTTAATTGTATAAAATTAAGTAAAAAAAGGGGAAACTTTTTAAAATGGGGGCGTGGTGGAATGGTAGACACAACGGACTTAAATTTTGAGCAAATATTTGTAAGTTCTCAAATTCAGAAAAACTTTTTTCTAAAATAATGCAAAAAGCAATCCTGAGCCAAAGCTACATTTTATAAAAAATGTTGAAAGGTGCAGAGACTCAATGGGAACTACCTTAACTGGTAAAGATAGAGTCCATATTTTTTGAAGTAGGATATAAACTAAAATTTTTATTTAAAACTACAAAAAATAGAAAATCCGTTGACTATTTACGGTCGTGAGGGTTCAAGTCCCTCCGCCCCCAATCTAAATTTTTTAGTTTTTGTTTTAGTACGTTTTAAAATATTAAAATAATATATGTGTATTTGTATAAATTGTGAATTTTATAAAAGTTGCTGGATTAAAAAAGGTTTGAATAGAATACCAAAAAATTTTTTGAAAACACCGTTAACTTTCAATTATTTAAAACTCTCAAAAAAGGATAAATTATATAAAAATCTTAAACAAAGTTTAAACATCACAATAAATTTAAATAGTTTTTGTTCCCGACAAACTTATGAATTTGATGTTATAGAATGTGAAGGTTTTTGTGAAAGTCCTGGTTATTGGTTAAATTAAAACATATTAATATTAACTATTTTGTTAAACTTATTTTCTGCAATTTATAAAAAAATTTTCGCAAAAAAATAATATATAATATTTACATTATTTTATTATTTATAGAACTAAATACTATAATATATTTAATGAATGCAATAAGTATAAAAGTTACTTAATAAGCTTTTGTGGAAAAGAAAAATGATATTATGAATTCATTTTAACCTTAGCTCTTTTTTATAAAATTACTCAGTATGACCATAGCAATAGGGCAAACGCAGCAAACAGCGGTTGAGGAAAGGGGCTTATTTGACCTAGTTGATGACTGGTTAAAAAGAGATCGTTTCGTATTTATAGGTTGGTCAGGTCTTTTACTTTTCCCTACAGCTTATCTTGCTTTCGGTGGATGGTTTACAGGCACAACTTTTGCAACATCATGGTATACACATGGTTTAGCAAGTTCTTATTTAGAAGGTTGCAACTTCTTAACTGTAGCAGTATCAACACCTGCTAACAGTATGGGACACTCACTAATATTACTGTGGGGACCAGAAGCTCAAGGTGATTTTACACGTTGGGTTCAAATTGGTGGTTTATGGACTTTCGTAGCATTACATGGTTCGTTTGGTTTAATCGGTTTCTGTTTACGCCAATTTGAAATCGCTAGATTAGTAGGGATTCGTCCTTATAATGCTATCGCTTTCTCAGGACCAATTGCTATTTTCGTATCTGTGTTCTTAATTTACCCTCTAGGACAAGCAAGTTGGTTCTTCGCTCCAAGCTTTGGTGTAGCAGCTATTTTCAGATTCCTATTATTCTTACAAGGTTTCCATAACTGGACTTTAAACCCATTCCATATGATGGGGGTAGCAGGTATTTTAGGTGGTGCATTATTATCTGCAATTCATGGAGCAACTGTAGAAAATACTCTATTCGAAGATGGAGACGCGGCGAATACATTCCGTGCATTCACACCTACACAATCTGAAGAAACTTATTCAATGGTAACAGCAAATCGTTTCTGGTCTCAGATTTTTGGTGTAGCATTCTCTAACAAACGTTGGCTTCATTTCTTCATGTTATTTGTTCCAGTAACAGGATTATGGGCTAGTTCTTTTGGTATAGTTGGTTTAGCATTAAACTTACGTGCATACGACTTCGTTTCACAAGAGCTTCGAGCAGCTGAAGATCCAGAATTTGAAACATTCTATACTAAAAACCATTTATTAGACGAAGGTATTAGAGCATGGATGGCCGCTCAGGACCAACCGCACGAAAATTTTGTATTCCCAGAGGAGGTATTACCACGTGGAAACGCCTTATAATCGAGTAATTGGACGTGATATTGAGTCTACAGGTTTTGCTTGGTGGGCTGGTAACGCAAGATTAATTAATGTTTCTGGTAAGCTTTTAGGTGCGCATGTTGCTCATGCTGGACTTATGGTTTTCTGGACTGGTGCAATGACACTTTTTGAGGTTTCTCATTTTATTCCAGAAAAACCTCTATATGAACAAGGTTTTATCCTTATTCCTCACTTAGCAACTTTAGGTTGGGGAGTAGGACCTGGTGGAGAAATTACTGATACAACTCCTTACTTTGTTGTTGGAGTTCTTCATTTAATTTCATCTGCTGTATTAGGATTCGGTGGAATTTACCACTCTTTATTAGGTCCCGATACTCTTGAAGAGTCTTTCCCATTCTTTGGATATGACTGGAGAGACAAAAATAAAATGACTACTATTTTAGGTATTCATTTAGTTCTTCTTGGATTAGGATCATTCCTATTAGTATTAAAAGCTGTATACATTGGAATTTATGATACATGGGCTCCAGGTGGAGGTGATGTTAGAAAAATTCTTAGCCCAACATTAAATGCAGCAGTTATTTTTGGTTATTTACTAAAATCACCTTTTGGTGGTGATGGATGGATCGTTTCTATTAATAATATGGAAGATCTTGTAGGTGGCCATATTTGGGTAGGTGCTTTATGTATATTCGGAGGAATATGGCATATTGTTACTAAACCATTTGCATGGGTACGTAGAACATTTATCTGGTCTGGTGAAGCGTATCTTTCTTATAGTTTAGCGGCACTTGCAGTTATGGGCATAACAGCTTCAATTTTTGCTTGGTATAACAATACTGCTTATCCAAGTGAATTCTTTGGTCCAACAGGTCCAGAAGCTTCACAAGCGCAAGCATTTACTTTCCTTGTTCGTGACCAACGTTTAGGAGCAAATGTAGCTACAGCACAAGGTCCAACAGGTTTAGGTAAATATCTAATGAGATCACCTAGTGGAGAAATCATCTTTGGTGGTGAAACAATGCGTTTCTGGGATTTACGTGCACCATGGTTAGAACCACTTCGTGGACCAAATGGACTTGATATTAATAAAATTAGAAATGATATTCAACCTTGGCAAGAACGAAGAGCTGCTGAATACATGACACATGCACCTTTAGGTTCATTAAACTCAGTAGGTGGTGTAGCAACAGAAATTAACTCTGTTAACTATGTTTCACCTCGTTCTTGGTTAACTTGTTCACACTTTGTGTTAGGTTTCTTCATTTTAGTTGGACATTGGTGGCATTCAGGACGAGCTCGTGCTGCTGCTGCTGGTTTTGAGAAAGGTATAAACAGAAAAACAGAACCTGTTTTATCTTTACGTCCTATTGATTAATCAAGTTAAATAGTTTATAAAAAACATCATTTTGATTTTACAAAAGTCAAAATGATGTTTTTCAAATTAAAAAATTTCTTATGCTTAGTCTAATTCAAGTAGGTTCTTTACTTGCCCTTAGTGCAGTATGTGGTCTTTTAGCTTATCGTTTAGCTATCTCACTTTACGTATAAAATTACTCTTTTTTTAATAAACTAAATATCTAGAATATTTTACAACTATTAGATTTAAAACTTTGTAAAAGTTTTTAGAACGAAAACACGTTATTAATACAATTTACAGGAACTCTTCTTTAGGAAAAATTTAATAATGAAACAAGAAAGACGTCGCTGGGGACAACCACAATTAGTTACTACACCTAATGAATTAGGAAAATTTGCAGAAATGAATAAACTAGGAACAAATAATCTTCAACAAAATAGAAATAAAGTATCATCAAATCAACAGGAAAATAAAGGAAAAAAGAATAGAGCTTCATTTCCATTCTTAGCTATTCAAGGACAAGACGATTTAAAGTTAGGTTTAATTCTTAACGTTATTGAACCTGATATCAAAGGTATTCTAATTATTGGAGATCGTGGTACAGGTAAATCAACAACTATTAGAGCATTTGCAAATTTATTACCTGATATTGTCGTAGTAAAAGGTGATCCTTATAACCGTGCTCCAATTTCAATTCGTAAAACAGTACCTTTTCAATCTTCAAAATTAGACCAAAGCAATTTGATTCATAGAGTTCAAAGTTCTTATCTTCGAATTCAATCAGACCGTATAGAAATTAAACAAATGCCTTTAGTTGATTTACCATTAGGAGCAACGGAAGATAGAATTTGTGGAAGTATTAACTTAGAACGTGCTGTAACTGAGGGTGAAAAAGCTTTTGAACCAGGTTTATTAGCAAAAGCAAATAGAGGTTTATTATACGTGGATGAGGTAAACCTTTTAGACGACCATTTAGTAGACATTTTATTAGATGCCTCTGCGTCTGGTTATACTGTTGTAGAACGTGAAGGTGTATCTGTAAGACATCCTTCTAAATTTATTCTTATTGGATCGGGAAATCCAGAAGAGGGAGAAGTACGACCACAATTATTAGATAGATTTGGTTTATACACAGAAATTAAAACTGTAGAACAACCACTTCTAAGAGTTCATATTATTGACTCGCGAGTAGATTACGATGATAGTGATACTGTTTGGAAAAATAGTTATTGGGCCCAAGAAGAATATTTAAAACAAAAAATCGAACGTGCTCAATTTCTTTACAAATGCGTTAAACTTCCAGAAAACTTAAAACAAGCAGCGTCTAGAATGTGTAGTGCATTAAACGTAGATGGTTTAAGAGCTGATTTAGTAATTTGTCGAGCAGCTAAGGCACTTGCTGCTTTTAATGAAGAAGAAGTAGTAAAAGTTGAACATTTTAAGAGAGTAAGTCAATTATGCTTACGCCATCGTTTAAGAAAAGATCCTTTAGAGTTAATTGATTCAGGTAAAAGAGTTGATGATTTATTTACACTATCTTTTGAAGAAGCGGATCTTATAAACTAAATAATTACTTAAGCCTTTTTAAAAGATTTTAAGAGTAACTGAAATTTATTCAGTTACTCTTAAATTTTAAATTAAAGCTGTCCAACTATTATCAGTTTGAATCGGTTTTAATAAATATAGTTTTATTAAGTTATTAACAATAATAGCTGTGTAGTATAATTTTTTAACTTTGTCAGAAATACTAGTAGATTTATCTAATTTTTGTAAACTTAAATTTACTTCAGCACATTCATCTAAAAGTTTGAAAAACTCAGGGTGTTCAACATCTAAAATTACAGGGAATAATTTTTGAGAACTTTGATTAGTTTTTCGGATTACATACTGATCAAATTTACGAGCGTCTAAACCAATTGCTTGATAAAACGATGCACGTTGACAATCATTTAGATACATTGTTGCAAATACTGAAAGTAAGAAAAATCGACACCAAAGTTTACTTTTCCAACCAGTTAATAATTCAGGTTGAGACTTAAGAACAGCAGCGAAGAAATCTCCATGACGGTTTTCATCTTGACACCAACTTTCAAAGAATCTAAAAATCGGATAAATACGATCTTTTTGAGCTCTTTCAAGATGACGATAAATTGTGATATAACGCCAGTAACCTATTTTTTCTGATAAATATGTTGCGTAAAGAATAAATTTTGGAGCGAAGAATGTATATTTTCTACTTTTTGTTAAAAAACCTAAGTCTAAAATTAAATTAAAATCGCTCATTGCTTTATTAAGAAAACCTGCATGTCTAGCTTCATCTCGAGACATTAAAGCAAATCCTTCAGCTAATAATGGATTTTGATTTTTTAAATTACGTGATAATTCTTTGTATAAAAGAAAACCAGAAAATTCTGCAGTGCAAGATCTTTCTAAAAATTCAACAAATAATGACCTTGTTTGATCAGGTAATTTTGCCCATGATTCAGAAAATTCTTTATCTCTAATAAAATGACGCTGATTATAATCTCTTCTAAATTCTTCTAAAATTGCCTCAATCTCTTCAACATTTGATGAAACATCAAGATTTGCCATTTCATCAAAATCAGTAGTATAAAATCGAGGAGTTAGTAAAGTTTCTTGGGCAGGCGTCTTTGACGATACTATAGAGTCAGCCATTTTTTCTCCTTTTTAGGTTTTGTAAAATTAAGTTAGAAATCATTCTAACTCAGAATTGAAAAAGACAAAATTCCTTTTACAATATTATATAATATTTCTAAGTTAGAATCGTATATTGTATTGTTTTTTTTATTAAAAACTAAAAAATATTCAGTTTATTTATTTTTGAAGGCCATTAACTCCCCAGGCTGGACTTGAACCAGCGACCAATCGGTTAACAGCCGACCGCTCTACCACTGAGCTACTGAGGATTAAACATTATTTAATTCGATTATAATCAAATTAAATAATGTTTTTCTAATAATAACAAAAAATTTTTGGTCTTTTAAGATTTTTTAAAACTTTATTTAAAATTATCTTTTACCCATTTAGAAATATGTTTGTTTCTTACTAAATAATTTAAAACATGCAAACTCGTAAGTATTGATTTTTTGTCAGTACGAGTCGATTTTATCACAGAAAATAATAATTTTTTAACAGGTCGACTAAAATTTGGGAAAGGTTTATTGGTAGAAAAAACTACAAGCTGACTTTTACGTTTAAAATTTATTTTCAGTTTGGCTATCAACTTTTGATTAGGATTGGAAATTGAATCAACTTTACATACTCTATGAATTAGTTTGTTCGATAAACTATCATTACCTTTTAGTAACCCGTATAATAAATATTGTGAGTCAACAACATCACTTCCTTGTTTTCTCGCTTCATAAAAAGCATAAAATAAAGCTTTTTTTAATTGTAAAGAAAACAATCGAGGATTTATATTTTTCGTTTTTTTATTAGACATTACCATTTTCTTTACAAGCATACATTACTTCTAAACTTATTTTATTAATATTATTTATTTTTGCAAATTTTTCTACGTTTCTTTTTATTTTACCTCTAACAAAACCAGGAATTTTCTTAAGTTCACTTATCGCATTTGTATCCCATTCAATTTCAGTCGATATTGAACTTACTTCAACACTTTTTGTATCATGACCCCCAAAAATTTCTAATAAGTGATCTTCCATTCCTAAAGTAAAAGAATTATAAATCAGATCAGCTATTTGATTTGTTCCTTCATAACCTACAAATGGTTTATAACCTAAAGGAAAGTTTTGTATATGAACAGGAGCTGATATAACACCACAAGGAATGTTAAGCCTTTTTCCAATATGTCGTTCCATTTGTGTTCCAAATATTGCGCAAGGCTCTATTTTGCTTATCATATCGGCAACTAAAGTATGATCATCAGTTATTAATGTATCTTTACAATACGATTGGACCTGATTAATAAACCAATCTTTTTGATGTTTACAATATGTACCAGCTAATACAACATTAATACCCAATTCTTTTGCTAAAATTCGAGTTAAAGCAGCTGCATGAGTAGCATCACCAAAAACAACAGCTGTTTTTCCAACTAAATTTTGACAATCTATTGAACGTGAAAACCAAGCAGCTTGTGAAACAAAACGTGTTTGTACATCAATATAATTTTCGAAATCAACCTTATAACCTTTCTGATTTAATAAATTTTGAATATTGCGAATAAATTTTGCTGTATCTTCAATTCCGATTGGTGAAATATCAATAAAAGGCATATCATAGAAAGTTTTTAAATATTCAGCACCCAACAACCCAACTTCTCTATAGGGAACTATATTAAACCATGCTTGTGGAAGTTTTTTTATATCAGTTACAAGTGCATCTTGAGGTAAAACAAGATTCACAATAATCCCTAAATCTTTTAATAATCGTTTTAACTCCATAAGGTCATGGTGAACATGGAAACTTAAACTACAAGGTCCAATTATATTTACTGAAGGCTGAGTAGTTTTTTCAGTTAAAAGAGTTTTTTCTTTTTTTGATTTTTCAATGTAAAATTTTATAATTTGCTCTAGAGTGCGATCAGCAGCTTGTAATTCGTTTACTCGATAATGATTTACATCAGCTAACAATATATCCGCTTGAGTGTCTTGAGATGCACGATTTACAAAATTCTGTAAATCTTCTTGAAGTATACTTGATGTACAAGTTGGTGTAAGTACAATTAAATCAGGGTTTTCTTCCTTATCTTTTCGACCTATATTTTCGATTACTTTTTCTTGCGAACCACGAGATAAAACATGTCTATCAACTACACTTGCTGTAACTGGTGTAAAATTACGTTTTCTTTCAAGCATCGATTGCAAAACGTTATAATAATCATCACCTAAAGGCGCATGCATAATTGCATGAACATTTTTGAAAGAACTAGTAATTCTCAAAGTTCCTATATGTGCAGGACCAGCATACATCCAATACGCTAATTTCATAAAGTAATTCCTTTATAAAAAATTTTAAGATAGTCTTTGTAACATTTGGATTAGTCTAAATAGATTACTTAACGATTTTTAAGCTGTTGCATTTGTTTTTGAAAGGCGTGTGCGATAGCTCGTAATCTAATATTTTCCCAACACGTTGGTACTAGTATAGAATTGATAAGAATTTGACTAAATAAAAGTATAGGATCAAGTCGCCATCCATGAATAATAAGGATCGAACTATATAATAGTCCGATCGTTGCAAAAAATATATCTTGATCACGAGCTATTTGAGGTTTCACAAGTCTTAAAAAATATAAAAATCCCATAACAAAAGTGATCAAAATTGCCAGTAAGATATTCGGTTCAAAAATAATATTTATCATATTAAAATTCAGTTTTTAAACACGTGTTAAACGATCAGCTCTACTTACGAAAATAAGTGCAAGTCCGATAGGAATCACTACTAAAACAGTTCCTAAAACTAAACTATTTAAGAATTGATATAAAGATGATGTCATAAAATTAAATTTCCTTAAAATTTTAATATAAAATGGATGCCTATAAAAACAAATAACTCTATTTAGGTGATGTAGTGATTGTATCGTCTGAAGCAATTAAATCACCACTTAAGAATTCTTGCCAAGCTGCAAATGGCCATAAGAAACCTGAACTCATAATAGATACTGCTAAAGGTACATCGATAATAATCTCTTTCTCTGTTGGGTTTGCAGTTTCACTTACAGTTCGGATATATTTACGACCAACCCATCCAATCCAACCGCTAATATAAAGGAATAAAATACTAGGAGTTAAAAATTCTGCAGCATGACTCCATCTTCCGTCTGTAATTAAATGTGGTAATCCATCATTTCCACATAGAAGATTTGCATTACCATATCGAGCAAAACGTTGCTTTGTTTGATCTATTTGTTGTTGTATTGCAAGTCTTGGTGGAGAAGATTCTTCGTATTTTTGTAATCTGCTTTCTAATTTTTTAACAGTTTTAGCTAATCTTTTTTGAAATACTTCAGAATCTTTACAAGGATTAAGGCCACCAATATCTGCATTTGCTAACATTGGAAGATTTACTAAACCTAGTAAAGCAATAGATCCTAATTTGACAAATTTCGTCATGAATATAAATAAATAGAAGGTTGGTAAGAAGCAAAAGGTTGAAACATTAATGCATCCGGCTGGGTTCGAACCAGCGACGTTCTTGTTAGAAAACGGATTATGAGTCCGGTGCCTTCAACCACTCGGCCACAGATGCATAAATTAATTGAATTTAATCTTCAATTAAATATTTTAATTACATGGAGCTGGTAGGATTTGAACCTACATCCGACTGAAAATCAAAGATAATTTAGATTTAGTATATAATCAAAATGAATTAAATTCAATTATAATTATAAACATATAGTGAATTAAATAATTCCTAAAGTTTTGAATTTAATGAATATTACCTTTTTAAGGATGAAAAAATTTTCAGAAAATTAAGCAAAACAAGTTTGCTTTGTTTTTAAATGATTATTCAAACATTGTTTGTTTTTTCTTGTATTAAAATCAATCGTCGAAAACCGTATAACAGCCCCATAAATAAAGGTATGGAGGGACTTGAACCCACACTCTTTGGCTCCGGAAACCATTACTTTATCCTTTAAGCTACATACCCCTTATAGTTATGTTCAAACTTACTAAAAAATAATTTATGCAAACCTTGTTTCTAAAATTTGATCAAGGTTTGCATAAATTATTAATATATATTAAACATAATATATAAAAGACACGGGATGTAGCGCAGTTTGGTAGCGCGTCTGCTTTGGGAGCAGAATGTCACAGGTTCAAATCCTGTCATCCCGATTATAAAAATTTTTATTCTTCTTTTGCTGACTTTTCTAATACAAAACTATTAGAGTTTCCTTTTGCAATTGAACAACCTAATGACCAAGCTTTTTTACTACTAAGGTAAGCTTTTCTAAACCACTGAGCTTTCCTAGTTTTTGTTTTTGTTCTTGAAGTACGTTTCTTTGGAACTGCCATAATATTTTATTTATTGAGAATTTTATGAAAAATTTAAATTAATTACTCATACTTATTTTTAATTTATACAATGAAAAAGAAAATTAAACAATTGTTTCTACTGTATTAAAATCCACTATTGTGGACTTCCGAGTTGTACTCATGTTCGTTTGTGGGGAAATCAAAACAAAATAGTGAAAGTAAAGGAACCTTTTCTAATAGGTTTCCCAAAGAATATGAAATGCTCCCTCACGATCCCAGAAGGGGAAGGAGTTTTCGTACTTAATTTAATATATTTAAAAAGTAAATTAGATAGAAGTGGAGTTTATAACTCCAAACTTCTAAATTTGATTAATCCCAACCTTTTTCAGATTGTGATAATACATAATTTGCTACATCTTCAATATCGCTATCATCTAAACGACCACCGAAAGCAGGCATAGCATTTTTACCATTTGTTACTTGATATGTAATAGCATCAACACTATTCATTCCATTCGCTTCTAAAGCTTCTTTCTTTAAAGTTTTTTCTGGAATGATTACATTATTTCCACCAGCATGGCATGCTGAACAATTTGCACTAAAAATACGTTCCCCATTTTCAATATCAGCAGCTACTGAAACTGTTGACATTACAAATGGAAGAAGAAGACTAAGAGAAAGAAATCTTAGAGAATATGGTTTCATGGGTTTCTCCTGAGGAATCAACAGAAATCGTTAATAGTAAATTTTACCACCACCCCATTTTTCCGAAGAAACTTTGGGTTGGATTAAAATATGACCAGCTATAGTTTCAAGATCATCTTCACTAAGTGATCTCATGCGCGGAAAAATATCTGCACTTTTAATACTAGGATGAATTTCAGCTATAGACTCTAATCCATCATATGTTGTTGGATTTTTCATGTAGTTTACAAGTGCTTCTACGTTATCACGTGGAGGACTAGCAAGGCTTAAAGCTTCTAGATCTAGTCCTACATTGGGATTTGTTTTCGTAAGCCCACCAACATGACATTGGCTACAAGATGCATTGAAAAGACGTTTTCCACGCTTAACTTGTTCAGGTGTTAAAGTAATTTGAGTTCCTTTCGCATCTGAGCGAACGGTGCGAGTTGCTTCATCTAATTCAATTGCAACTGAAGGAAGTGCTGGTAAAAGACAAAGCAAAATCGAAAGAGCAAAATGAGGTTTAATCATAATGAATTATTTAAGGGTAATCATTACCCCAGGGAAAACCAAGAAGAAGTTTTATATTCTTAGAAAAGTTAATACATTACATTATATATTATAATTAAGACCCAACAATCATACCACGATTTCTTGATTGAATTTCTTCGCGAAGTCCTGGTGGAAGGACTAAAACTTGTGGAGTTGCAGGTTCGCTACCTTCAATATCTACTAATAAACTACTACCAAATTCTATTTTGTCTTGAAGATGTAAAAGCTTTTCAGAGATAGGATCTTCAACCCACTTACTAATAGCTCGTCGCAAAGGTCTTGCACCATACATAGAGTTAAAACCTTCTTGCCGTACTGTAGTAAGTAATCTACTTGTAACTAAAAGATGGAAACCTTTACGGGCAAGTCTTTCATCAACTTCATCTAGAAGTAAAAAAGTGATAGCATTAATATGATCTCTTGAAAGTGGATGGAAAACAACAATATCATCTAGTCGGTTTAAAAATTCCGGTCTGAATTTTGAACCTAAAGTTTGTGTCACAAGTTTTTTAAGCATACCTTCTTCTTCAGGTGTGCGTGTTGGTTTTTGTGCACAAAATTCTAAAATCGTTTGTGAACCTAAATTAGATGTTAACATTATAAGTGTATTTTGGAAAGAAACAGTTCTTCCTGTTGAATCAGATAAAATACCATCATCAAGAATTTGTAATAATATGTTGTAAACATCAGGATGGGCCTTTTCAATTTCATCAAAAAGAACTATACAGTAAGGTCTACTTCTTACAGCATCAGTTAATTGACCACCTTCTTCAAACCCAACGTAACCTGGAGGAGATCCAATTAAACGTGCTACTGTATGTTTTTCCATATATTCTGACATATCTAACCTAACAAGAGCTTTTTGTGAACCAAAAAGGTTTTCTGCTAATTGTTTTGTTAATTCGGTTTTTCCTACACCTGTTGGGCCACAAAGTAAAAAGCTACCAATAGGGCGTTTTGGATTTCGTAAACCTGCTGCATAACGACGTAAAGATTTAGCTACTACAGCTAATGCATGATCTTGTCCTATAATATGATTACCCAAATCTTGCTCCAGGTGTAAAAATCGTTCTGCTTGATCTCGAGTTAGATTAGTTACAGGTAAGCCTGTCCATAATGCAACAACTTCTGCTACATCGGAAGCGGTAACAACTAACTTTCCGCCTACAGTATAAATTAAATCATCTTCTTCATTTGTAATTGTGGCTTGATTGATTTCCACATTGTTAGAATTTTTTTCAATAGACATATCAACGGTCAAAATAAATTAGGAAATAATTTGGTAAGAATCCAAAGCTAAAAACGCTTTTAGTTTTAAACTAGTCTTACTGAAAGCAGTGTAAACATTTGACAATAAACTTAAAGGTTATCCAGTAGTTATCAAATTTTATTTTGTTATATTCTTAAGGATTTAGGCTTTTACGATAGAGTTCAATTTTTTAGATTGACATTTATTTTAGATTCTCAACTTTGTTGTATTTTACTCTAAGAACAATCAAGTGTCAACCAGAGTTTTAATTTCGTAGAAAAAAAAATAATAAACATGAAGTTAACACTTGACAAAATTATACCTTAGGTAGTATTCTAGAAATTGTGGAGTTTCTCCAATAGTGAAATAAATCACCTTAGTAAGTAAATAAGTCCTAACTAAGTTGAAAAGAAAAAAGAACTAGGAAATACTACGGAGAGTTTGATCCTGGCTCAGGATGAACGCTGGCGGTATGCCTTACACATGCAAGTCGAACGGAAATTAGCTTCGGTTAATTTTAGTGGCGGACGGGTGAGTAACACGTGAGAATTTGCCTTTAGGAGGGGGATAACGAATGGAAACATTCGCTAAAACCCCATATGCCCATGGGTGAAATAGAGGATACTAGTTAGACTGTATATCCTCTGCCTGAAGAGAAGCTCGCGGCTGATTAGCTAGTTGGTAGGGTAATGGCCTACCAAGGCGACGATCAGTAGCTGGTCTGAGAGGACGATCAGCCACACTGGAACTGAGACACGGTCCAGACTCCTACGGGAGGCAGCAGTGAGGAATTTTCTGCAATGGGCGAAAGCCTGACAGAGCAATACCGCGTGAGGGATGAAGACTTACTGAGTTGTAAACCTCGGTGCCTTAAGGAAGAAGATATGACGGTACTTAAGGTGGAAAGCATCGGCTAACTCCGTGCCAGCAGCCGCGGTAAGACGGGGGATGCAAGTGTTATCCGGAATTACTGGGCGTAAAGCGTCTGCAGGTGGTTTCCTAAGTCTACTGTTAAACCTTGAGGCTCAACCTCAAATCTGCAGTGGAAACTAGGAGACTTGAGTATAGTAGGGGTAGAGGGAATTTCCAGTGGAGCGGTGAAATGCGTAGATATTGGAAAGAACACCGATGGCGAAGGCACTCTACTGGGCTATTACTGACACTCAGAGACGAAAGCTAGGGGAGCAAATGGGATTAGATACCCCAGTAGTCCTAGCCGTAAACGATGGATACTCGATGTTGGACGTATCGACCCGTTCAGTATCTTAGCTAACGCGTTAAGTATCCCGCCTGGGAAGTACGCTCGCAAGAGTGAAACTCAAAGGAATTGACGGGGGCCCGCACAAGCGGTGGAGGATGTGGTTTAATTCGATGCAACGCGAAGAACCTTACCAGGGTTTGATAGAAGTGTTGGTCTTCTGAAAAGGAGTCCTTATTCCGCTTCTACAGGTGGTGCATGGCTGTCGTCAGCTCGTGTCGTGAGATGTTGGGTTAAGTCCCGCAACGAGCGCAACCCTTATTTTTAGTTCATTCGTCTAAAAAGACTGCCGGTGACAAACCGGAGGAAGGTGAGGACGACGTCAAGTCATCATGCCCCTTACACCCTGGGCTACACACGTCCTACAATGGGTAAGACAATAAGTTGCCAATCTGCGAAGATGAGCTAATCTTTGAAACTTACTCCAAGTACAGATTGCAGGCTGCAACTCGCCTGCATGAAGGTGGAATCGCTAGTAATCGCTGGTCAGCTACACAGCGGTGAATCCGTTCCCGGGCCTTGTACACACCGCCCGTCACACCATGGGAGCTGTTTGTACCCGAAGTCGTTATCCTAACCGTAAGGAAGGAGATGCCGAAGGTAAAAGTAGTGACCGAGGTGAAGTCGTAACAAGGTAGCCGTACCGGAAGGTGCGGCTGGATGACCTCCTTTAACAAGAATGGGATTACCCATCTTCAGGTCGATTAGGACACTAATCATATTATAAGGTAGGGCTATTAGCTCAGTTGGTTAGAGCACACCCCTGATAAGGGTGAGGTCCCTGGTTCAAGTCCAGGATAGCCCAGCTGGGGGTATAGCTCAGTTGGTAGAGCGCTGCCTTTGCACGGCAGATGTCAGCGGTTCGAGT